GCAACACCAATATGTTATTTGTAACAAGTAGTTTTGTTGGTTGGTTAATTGGTCATATTTTATTCATGAAATGCGTTGGATTGGTATTAGTCTGGATACAAGAAAAGAATTTTATTAGGTCTAATGTACTTATTCGACCGAATAAGTATCTTATGTTAGAATTTAGAAATTCTCTGGCTCGAATCTTTAGTATTCTCTTATTTATTACCTGTATTTACTATTTAGGCAGAATACCGTCACCCATTCTGACTAAGAAACTGAAAGGAATTTCAGAAAAGGAAGAAGTTGGGGGGGATAAACAGGAACAAGAGGTATCCACCGAAGAAAATCTTTCTTCTTCCCTTTTTTCGGAGGAAAGGGTGGATCCGAACAAAATGGATGAAACAGAAAAGCTACGAGTGAATGGCAAGAAAAAAAAAAAAGAAAAGGGCGAACTCCACTTTGGCTTTAAAGAGACATACTATAAAAATAGCCCAGTTTATGAAACTTCTTATCTGGATGGGAATCAAGAAAATTCGAAGTTAGAAATATTAAAAAAAAAAGAAGATAAATATTTATTATGGTTTGAAAAACCTCTTGTGACGCTTCTTTTTGATTATAAACGATGGAATCGACCTTTTCGATATATAAAAAATGACCGGTTTGAAAATGCTATAAAAAATGAAATGTCACAATATTTTTTTTATACATGCCAAAGTGATGGAAAAGAAAAAATAGCTTTTACGTATCCACCTAGTTTAGCAACTTTTGGAGAAATGATACAAAAAAAAATATATTTTTTCACACCAGAAAAATTGGTTTCTGATGAATTGTATACTGATTGGAGTTTTATCAATGAACTTAAAAGAATAAATTTAAGTAAGGAGTTTATAAATAGAGTCGAATCCTTAGATAAGGAATCTTTTGATCTGGGCATACTTGAAAAAAGGACTCGATTCTCTAATAATGAAACTAAAAGAGAATACTTGCCTAAAATATATGATCCTTTCTTGCATGGACCCTACCGCGGAAGAATCAAAAAAAGGTTTTCACCTTTAAGCATAAATCAAACTTATAAAAAAAAAAACACGGATCCGTTTTGGATAAATAAGATTCATGCTATACTTCTTACTACTGATTATCACGAATTTGAACAGACAATAGATACACTCAATATAAAACCATTATCAACAGAAAAAGAACTCTCTTTATTGACATTGACAGAAGATGAACAGGGAAATATCGATTCCGAGGATCGAGTCAAAATATTGAAATTGTTATTCAATATAGTTATAACTAATCCCAACAATCAAACAATTATAAAAAAATCTATTGGAATAAAAGAAATAAGTAAAAAAGTTCCTCGATGGTCATACAAATTAATCAAAAATTTAGAACAAGAGGACGGAGAAACCGCGGAAAAGTTAACAGCAAAGCCTGAAATTCGTTCAAGAAAATACAAGCGCTTAGTGATTTTTACTAATAACCAGGCAAAGACCAAGACTTATACTAATACCAAGGATGCTAATGATCCTGATCGACCAGACGAAGTGGCTTTGATACGCTATTCGCAACAACCGGATTTTCGTCGAGACATAATAAAAGGTTCCATGCGTGCCCAAAGACGTAAAACAATTACTTGGGAACTGTTTCAAGCAAATGTACATTCCCCACTTTTTTTGGACAGAGTAGACAAACCCCTCTTTTTTTCTTTTGATATTTCTGGGCCGATGAAACTAATATCTCGAAATTGGATATATAAAAACAAAGAATCACAAATTTATGATTATACAGAAAAAAAGATTAAGAAAAAAGACGAGCACAAAAGAGAAAAATACAAAAGAGAAGAGAAAATGCGGCTAGAAATAGCAAAAACTTGGGCTAGGAGTTTACTTGCTCAAGTAATAAGGAGCTTCCTGTTAATAACACAATCGATTCTTAGAAAATATATTATATTACCTTCATTGATAATAGCTAAAAACATTGCCCGTATGTTATTATTCCAATTTCCTGAGTGGTCCGAGGATTTCAAGGATTGGAATCGAGAAATGCATGTTAAATGCACTTATGATGGTGTTCCATTATCCCAAACAGAATTTCCAAAAAACTGGTTAAGAGAAGGTATTCAGATAAAGATCCTATTTACTTTTTGCCTGAAACCTTGGCACAGATTTAAACTACAACCCTCTCATAAAGATCCAATGAAAAAAACCTCTCCTAAAGATCCAATGAAAAAAACGAAAGGTCAAAAGATTGATTTTTGCTTTTTAACAGTTTGGGGAATGGAAACTGAACTACCTTTCGGTTCTCCTCGAAAACGGCGTTCGTTTTTTGAGCCTATTTTTAAAGAACTAAAAAAAAAATTTCAAAAATTGAAAACTAACTGTTTTATAGCTTTAACAATTTTAAAAGAAAAAACAAAATTGTTTCGAAAAGTCTCAAAAGAAACAAAAAAATGGATCACTCAAAGTATTCTATTTCTAAAGGGCATAATAAAAGAACTTTCAAAAAGAAATCCAATTCCATTTTTTAGGTTGAGAGAAATATATGAATTGGGCGAAACTAAAAAAGATTCGATAATCAGTAATAAGATGATTCACACATTATCCCTTCAAATTCAATCTATGGAGTGGGCAAATTATTCATTAACAGAAAAAAAAATAAAAGATCTGACTAAGAGAACAAACACAATCAAAAATCAAATAGAAAAAATTAGAAAAGACAAGAAAAACGAATTTCTAACTCAAGAAATAAATATTAGTTCTAACAAAATAAGTTATCAGGATAAAATATTAGAATCATCAAAAAAATTTTGGCAAATATTAAAAAGAAGAAATATTCGATTAATCCGTAAATTCTATTTTTTTATAAAATTTTTCATTGAAAAGATATACATAGATATTATTCTATATATCATTAATATTCCAAGAACCAATACACAACTTTTTCTTGAATCAACAAAAAAAATAATTGAGAAATTCATTTACAATAATGAAGCAAATCAAGAAAGAATTAATAAAACAACTAAAAATACAATTCATTTTATTGCAACTATAAAAAACTCACTTTCTAATAGTAGTATTAGAAATAAAAATGCAAAAGCTTTTTGTGACTTATCCTCCCTCTCACAAGCATATGTATTTTACAAATTATCACAAAACCAAGTTATTAGTTTTTATAAATTCAAACCTATCCTTCAATATCACGGAACATCTCTTTTTCTTAAAAATGAAATAAAAGATTATTTTGAAGAACAAGGAATATCTCATTCCAGATTAAGATATCATTATGGGTTAAGACAGAAAATCTTTTGGCATTCTGGAATGAATGAATGGAAAAACTGGTTAAGGAGTCATTATCAATACGATTTATTTCAGAGTAGATGGCTTAGATTAGTACCAGGACATTGGCGAAATAGAGTCAATCAACACTATATGGCTCAAAATAAAGATTTAACAAAATGGGATTCAGATGAAAAAGAAAGATTAATTCATTACGAAAAAAAAAATGATTTTCAAGCGAATTCATTACTGAATCAAGAATATAAACTGAATCAAGAACAAAAATATAAAAAATCGAATTTTAAAAAACACTATGGATATGATTTTTTATCATATAAATCTATTAATTATCAAGATAAGAGGGACTCATATACTTATGGATCGCCATTACAAGTAAATAAGAGGGAAGAGATTTCTTATAATTACAACATGGAGAAACGAAAATTTTTTGATACACTGGGGGATATCCCTCTCCATAATTATCTAGGAGAAGACGATATTCTAGATGCTATGGGGAAATTTTCGCATAGAAAATTTTTAAATTGGCGAATTCTTCATTTTTGTCTTAGAAATAAGGCCGATATTGAGTCCTGGGTCAATACCAGTACCAAGGGTAACAAAAATATTAAGACTGTGGTTAATAATTATCAAAAAATTGATAAAATTAATAAGAGGGACTCTTTTTATTTCACAATTGATCAAGATCAAGAAAGCAACCCATCCAATAAAAAAAGAAGCCCTTTTGATTGGATGGGAATGAATGAAGAAATACTAAGTTGTCCTATAGCGAATCTGGAACTTTGGTTCTTCCCAGAATTTGTGCTACTATATAATGCATATAAGGTTAAACCATGGATCATACCAATCAAATTACTTCTTTTAAATTTTAATGGAAATGGAAACATTAATAAAAAGATTATTGAAAATAAAAAAAGGGACCCCCTTATAGCACCGAATGAAAAAAAAATTCTTGCATTAGAGAATCGAAATCAAGAAGAAAAAGAACCCATAGGTGAAGGGGATCTTGTATCAGATGCACAAAAACAAGGAAAATTTAGATCCGTTCTCTCAAACCAAGAAAAAGATGTTGGAGAAGATTATGGTAAATCAGACAGAAAAAAACGTAGAAAGAAAAAACAATCCAAGAGCAACACGAAAGCAGAGCTTGCTTTTTTCCTAAAAAGGTATTTGCGTTTTCAATTGAGATGGGATAATTCTTTAAATAAAAGAATAATCAATAATATCAAAGCATCTAGTTTCCTGCTTAAACTGATAAATCCAAACGAAATTGTTATATCCTCTATTCACAGGGGAGAAATGAATCTGGATATTTTGATGAGTCAGAAGGATTTAACTCTTAGAGAATTAATGAAAAAAGGAATATTGATTATCGAGCCAGTTCGTCTGTCTGTCAAAAATGATGGACAATTTATTCTATATCAAACTATAAGTATTTCATTGGTTCATAAAAATAAACAAGAAATTAATCAAAGATACCAAGAAAAAAACTATATTGATAAAAAGAATTTTGATGAATCCATTGCAAGACATCAAAAAATGACTGAAAATAAAGACAAAAATCATTATGATTTGTTTGTTCCTGAAACTATTTTATCCACTAACCACCGGCGAGAATTGCGAATTCGAATTTCTTTCAATTCAAGGGATAAAAATGGTATGCATAGAAATCCAGTATTTTTAAATAATGTAAAAAATTGTGGGCAAGTTTTGAATAAAAACAAACATCTTGATAGTGATAAAAAGAAACTAATTAAATTAAAGTTCTTTCTTTGGCCCAATTATCGATTAGAAGATTTAGCTTGTATGAATCGCTATTGGTTTAATACTAATAATGGCAGTCGTTTCAGTATGGTAAGGATACATATGTATCCGCGTTTGAAAATTCGTTAATGGTACATTTTCTCATATATTATGTATGTACCGTGTCGGGTATATGAAAACAAATAGATGGGCACAAGGATCGTCTTACATTCCATTCTGATACATGATACTAATTTAATGACATACATATCAATTAGATCGACAAATGAATCAACAAAATCCTCTTATTTGAACTCAAAGATTTTCTCTTTTGTAGAAATCTATCACTCTTTTGTATCCCTATACGAATCAAATTGAAAACCGGATTGATTCATTTTATTTGAAAAAATTATAAAGTTCATAACGAACTTAAAATCATTGTGCATATCAAAATGACTGGTATTATTATTACTGATCAGTAAAATTCACATTCAAAAATAAGGGGGAGAGAAAATTTTGTTTTATGGTAAAAAATTCATTCATCTCAGTTATTTTTCAAGAAAAAAAAGAAGAAAACAAGGGGTCTGTTGAATTTCAAATAGTCAGTTTCACCAATAAGATACGAAGACTTACTTCACATTTGGAATTGCACAAAAAAGACTATTTATCTCAGAGAGGTCTACGTAAAATTCTAGGAAAACGTCAACGGCTGCTGTCTTATTTATCAAAGAAAAATAAAATACGTTATAAAGAATTAATTAGTGAGTTGGATATTCGGGAATCAAAAAATCGTTAATTTGAAAATTTTGAATTAGTCGATTTATTAGATTTTTCATTTTGATGTACTTCTTTTCGTTTTCAACAATTCATGTAAGAATGAATCAAGGAAAAACTTATGAATCTATCAGCTACAGAAAAAGACCTTATGATAGTCAATATGGGACCTCACCACCCATCAATGCACGGTGTTCTTCGTCTCATCGTTACTCTAGATGGTGAAGATGTTGTTGACTGTGAACCCATATTAGGTTATTTACACAGAGGAATGGAAAAAATTGCGGAAAACCGAACAATTATACAATATTTGCCTTATGTAACGCGTTGGGATTATTTAGCCACTATGTTCACGGAAGCAATAACCGTAAATGGACCAGAACAATTGGGCAATATTCAAATCCCTAAAAGAGCCAGCTATATCAGAGTAATTATGTTGGAGTTGAGTCGTATAGCTTCTCATCTATTATGGCTTGGACCTTTTATGGCAGATATTGGTGCACAGACCCCCTTTTTCTATATTTTCAGAGAAAGAGAATTAGTATATGATCTATTCGAAGCTGCCACCGGTATGAGAATGATGCATAATTATTTTCGTATCGGAGGAGTAGCGGCCGATCTACCTTATGGCTGGATAGATAAATGTTTGGATTTCTGCGATTATTTTTTAACAGGAATTGTTGAATATCAAAAACTTATTACGCGAAATCCTATTTTTTTAGAACGAGTTGAAGGGGTAGGCGTTATTGGTGGAGAAGAAGCAATAAATTGGGGTTTATCCGGCCCAATGCTACGAGCATCTGGAATCAAATGGGATCTTCGTAAAGTTGATCATTATGAGTGTTACGACGAATTTGATTGGGAAATCCAGTGGCAAAAAGAAGGAGATTCATTAGCTCGTTATTTAGTCCGAATCGGTGAAATGACGGAATCCATAAAAATAATTCAACAGGCCCTGGAAGGAATTCCGGGGGGTCCCTATGAGAATTTAGAAATCCGATGCTTTGATCGAAAAAGGGATCCAGAATGGAATGATTTTGAATATCGATTCATTAGTAAAAAACCTTCTCCTACATTTGAATTACCGAGACAAGAACTTTATGCGAGAATGGAAGCTCCAAAGGGAGAATTAGGAATTTTTCTGATAGGGGATCAAAGTGGTTTTCCTTGGAGATGGAAAATTCGCCCGCCGGGTTTTATCAATTTGCAAATTCTTCCTCAGTTAGTTAAAAGAATGAAATTGGCTGATATTATGACGATACTAGGTAGCATAGATATCATTATGGGAGAAGTTGATCGTTGAAATGATAATTTATACAACAGAAGTACAAGATATCAATTCCTTTTACAGATTAGAATCTTTAAAAGAGGTCTATGGGATCATATGGATGTTTGTCCCTATTTTGACTCTTGTATTGGGAATCACAATAGGTGTACTAGTAATTGTATGGTTAGAAAGAGAAATATCTGCAGGAATACAACAACGTATTGGGCCTGAATACGCCGGTCCTTTGGGAATTCTTCAAGCTCTAGCAGATGGAACAAAACTGCTTTTCAAAGAGAATATTCTTCCATCTCGAGGAAATACTCGTTTATTCAGTATTGGACCTTCTATAGCAGTCATATCAATTTTACTAAGTTTTTCAGTAATTCCTTTTAGCTCTCGCCTTATTTTAGCCGATCTCAATATCGGTATTTTTTTATGGATTGCTATTTCAAGTATTGCTCCTGTTGGACTTCTTATGTCAGGATACGGATCAAATAATAAATATTCCTTTTTAGGTGGTCTGCGAGCTGCTGCTCAATCGATTAGTTATGAAATACCATTAACTCTATGTGTTTTATCAATATCTCTACGTGCGATTCGTTGAAATATAAACTTTTCTTTTCCCTATTCCTTTCGTTCTAGAAAATAAGCTGAATGGATTGAATAGATATCTTCGTTTTTTATTATCCTTCAGGTTGATAAACTAAATTAGATAGTTATATATGAGTGAAAGAAAGCAGCTTATAAATTCGCAGTAAATTAAACAAAAAAAAAAATGGAATCTCATTTCCTATGTACAAGAGTTAAGTGGAAGAAAACATAAGAGGAAGAAGTCTTTACCCCAAGACGGGTTGATTAGTCAATCTAGCTTGAAGCGGGCTCAAAAGATCAACCGTATATAGTTTTCGCTATCCTTTGTATGGATTCCCATACATGTATTGCCAAACCAAACGGGGGATTGAACAAAAAAAATGAGTGGATGATTAGGAACACCAAAATACACAAAGGATTAGTAATGGAGATTATGTAAATTATATAAAATTTCTGGATAACATAAAAAGAATACTAATTGGGGCTTTAAATTAGTAGAAATGAGTAGGCAGTACTCCCCACGATTCCGGTCCAGAGTATGCTCCTATCCACCGATTAAAGTAATGACTATCAGGAACGAAATAATCCTTTACTATTTTTTAGTTTAAGCCCCCATTCGTGGTTTTCTCAGATCAGAAAGAAGAATAGGAACGAAAAAGAAACAATAAAGAATCAAAAAGAAATCTTTGTTTTATTCTTTCTTTCATATATATAGAGAGCTATAAGCCGTGTCATGATTTAGGAGCTAATGTAATGTTTCATTTTTTTTCGTAATCGAAAACAATGGGTTGAAATATCTATTGATATTTCTACAAGAAGTATTTTATTGAAATTGAAGGCTTAAGTTATTACTCAACAAATAAAAATTAAAATTATTAAGTAAAATTAATACGAGATCAATTCCGAAGCACTTTTTATTTATTTATTCTTCATAATATAGCAGACAGAATTACAGTGGTATAATTTTGGACCTTCCAATCCATTTTTTCTCTATCTCTTCTACAACCATACGAAGATAAATAATACGGATTCGGTCCTTAAATTTATTTGTGACTCACGAGGAGCCGTATGAGTTGAAAACCTCATGTACGGTTTTGGACTAGCGATGGAAACAGTGATGTTATCATCGACTATAATTATCTAACAGTTCAAGTACAGTTGATATAGTTGAGGCGCAATCAAAATATGGTTTTTGGGGATGGAATTTGTGGCGTCAGCCAATAGGGTTTATCGTTTTTCTAATTTCTTCTCTAGCAGAATGTGAGAGATTACCTTTTGATTTACCAGAAGCCGAGGAAGAATTAGTAGCAGGGTATCAAACCGAATATTCGGGTATCAAATTTGGTTTATTTTACGTTGCTTCCTATCTAAATCTATTACTTTCTTCCTTATTTATAACAGTTCTTTACTTGGGGGGTTGGAATATTTCCATTCCGTACGTATTCGTCCCTGAACTATTTGAAATAAAAAAAATGAATGGAATCTTTGGAACGACAATTGGGATCTTTATTACATTAGCTAAAACTTATTTGTTTTTGTTTATTTCTATCGCAACAAGATGGACTTTACCTAGGTTAAGAATGGACCAATTATTAAATCTTGGATGGAAATTTCTTTTACCCATTTCTCTTGGTAATCTATTATTAACAACTTCTTTCCAACTTCTTTCACTGTAAAGAAAAAAAGAATATGAGATTCATGACTTGGTTCAAACAAGAGAAAGAAACAAACATAAAAATATTCATAGATATTCACGATATGTTCCCTATGGTAACTGGGTTCATGAATTATGGCCACCAAACAGTCCGAGTAGCAAGGTACATTGGTCAAGGTTTCATGATTACCTTATCCCACGCAAATCGTTTACCCGTAACTATTCAATACCCTTATGAAAAATTAATCACATCGGAGCGTTTTCGCGGGCGAATCCATTTTGAATTTGATAAATGCATTGCTTGTGAAGTATGTGTTCGTGTATGCCCTATAGATCTACCTGTTGTTGATTGGAAATTTGAAACGGATATTCGAAAAAAACGATTGCTTAATTACAGTATTGATTTCGGAATTTGTATATTTTGTGGTAACTGCGTTGAGTATTGTCCAACAAATTGTTTATCAATGACTGAAGAATATGAACTTTCTACTTACGACCGTCACGAATTGAATTATAATCAAATTGCTTTGGGCCGTTTACCGATGTCAGTAATTGACGATTATACAATTCGAACAATTTTGAATTCGCCTCAAAGAAAAACTGAGTAAGTAAACCCCCTATTCTATTAAAGAGAAATTTCCAATTCTTTTAAGGTTCCATTTTGGTTTAAGTTAAAAGAATGTTTGGTTTGAATTAAAAGAATGAGGCCTTTCTCTTTGTTTGGGCAATAAATAAAAATTCAATTACAAATTAACTGGTTGATAAGAATTTCGAATTCATTTTTATTGAAAATCTATTAATATATTCGTAATTATTTCGTTTCGAAATATATAGTTTCAAAAAAAAATACCCTTTCGGACAAACAAAAAAAAAAGAATCAAAAATGAAACTGCCCAATAATTGTACTTAGATCAATTCACACCTAATAGATTAGGATTTTATTCAATTAGGACCGTATCATAAAAAAAAGATTCCTGGTCGGGTCAATAAGATCACGAAAAGCATTTCGATTTATTTATCTCTATATAATGGATTTGCCTGGACCAATACACGATTTTCTTTTATTTTTTCTGGGATCGGGTCTTATATTAGGGGGCCTGGGAGTGGTATTACTTACCAATCCAATTTATTCTGCCTTTTCATTGGGATTGGTTCTTGTTTGTATATCCTTATTCTATATTCTCTCAAATTCTCATTTTGTAGCTGCTGCCCAGCTCCTTATTTATGTGGGAGCCATAAATGTTTTAATCCTATTTGCTGTGATGTTCATGAATGGTTCAGAATATTATAAAGATTTTAATCCGTGGACCATTGGGAATGGCCTTACTTCGTTGGTTTGTACAAGTATTCTTGTTTCGCTAATTACTACTATATTAGATACATCATGGTCCGGGATTATTTGGACTACAAGATCAAACCAAATTATAGAACAAGATTTGATAAGTAATAGTCAACAAATTGGAATTCATTTAGCAACAGATTTTTTTCTTCCATTTGAATTCATTTCACTAATTCTTTTAGTTGCTTTGATAGGTGCAATTGCTGTGGCTCGTCAGTAATAAATCTTTCTAACTAGAAATAGCAAGCAAGCAAAATTAAACTTTTTTCTGTCTTATAGCATCTATTTTCCTTGAATTCTATTTGAATATTGTTCGTGTATAAAATAGAAATTCGTTTATTCGATATATTTCCAATATATTCTTTTTGTTCTATTCTAGTCAATCAAATCCCTTGAATTCTTTTTCATATTAAAATGAATCGAAATTGATAAGGAGTTGGTCAATGATGCTCGAACATATACTTGTTTTGAGTGCCTATTTATTTTCTATCGGTATTTATGGATTGATCACGAGTCGAAATATGGTTAGGGCCCTTATGTGTCTTGAACTTCTACTGAATGCGGTTAATATAAATTTTGTAACATTTTCTGATTTTTTTGATAGTCGGCAATTAAAAGGAAATATTTTCTCAATTTTTGTTATAGCTATTGCAGCCGCTGAAGCAGCTATTGGATCAGCTATTGTTTCCTCAATTTATCGTAACAGAAAATCAACGCGTATCAATCAATCAACTTTGTTGAATGAGTAATATTAATAATATTAAATTATAAGATTCACCAATTTGAATTAGCATATCCAATATGTTCGAATCTACATCATGTTTTCGAAAACGTAAGAACTCAAAGTATCTTGGTCCTTTCTTATGAGTTGATCCCGAAGGAAATTGATTAGAAAATTTCTGGTAAATCGTTGATTCATCTGGTCTTTAACTATAATGATTCATTTACAAGTTTACTAGATTGAAATTTTATGATGTTCAAAAATTTATAGATCCCATGTCACATTCAGTAAAAATTTATGATACATGTATAGGGTGTACTCAATGTGTCCGAGCCTGCCCCACCGATGTGTTAGAAATGATACCTTGGGATGGATGTAAAGCTAAGCAAATTGCTTCCGCTCCACGAACCGAAGACTGTGTTGGTTGTAAGAGATGTGAATCCGCTTGTCCAACAGATTTCTTGAGCGTTCGAGTTTATTTATGGCATGAAACAACTCGAAGCATGGGTCTAGCTTATTGATACGTTCCAGAAAACCCCACTTGAATACATTTTGAATCCATTTGATTTTTTTTTACTGAAAAAACCCGTGCTCAAAAAAAGTCTTTTTGAGAACGGGTTTTTCTGGTCCAAGTGTATCTTGTCTTTACCACGAATTATTTTCCTTGGTTAACAATAATTGTAGTTTTACCAATATTTGCAGGTTCTTTAATTTTCTTTCTTCCTCATAGAGGAAATAAGCTAATTAAGTGGTATACCATGTGTATATGCATATTCGAACTCCTTCTAACAACCTATGCATTTTGTTATCATTTCCGATTGGACGATCCATTAATCCAGCTGGCGGAAGATTATAAATGGATAAATTTTTTTGATTTTTACTGGAGATTGGGAATAGATGGACTTTCTATAGGGCCCATTTTACTGACAGGATTTATCACCACTTTAGCCACTTTGGCGGCTTGGCCAGTTACTCGAGATTCACGATTATTCCATTTCCTGATGCTAGCAATGTACAGTGGTCAAATAGGATCATTTTCTTCTCGAGACCTTTTACTTTTTTTCATCATGTGGGAGTTCGAATTAATTCCCGTTTATCTACTTCTATCCATGTGGGGGGGAAAGAAACGTCTG